GATTTCAATTTTTTATAAGTTCATTGAATAACTTCTATTTAATCAAAAAAAAAAGGGATTCCCCCCTTTTTTTGTTTGTCCACTACTTTATTTTTATTGTACGTAATAGGAAGTTCTGATACATCTGAAAACCGACACCAAGACTAGGAATTTTTAACGAACAGGATCAAAAATCATTACTCTTTCGACACAAGAAGGGGAATTTTCCCCACCCCTATTCTTGTGTCGAAGAATAGGAAGACAAATAATCCCTCCTAGAATTATTTGTTGCCCGCATTTATAGTTCCGCGCTTACTTATGGGACTATCTATCCCAATCTTATTCTATTTGAAATAGAATAAGATTGATAATTTTAATCCGGCATATAGTATAGTAACATAGTCGTACGAATTCAATTTGGCTAAAAAAAATAAAGAAAGCGGTGGTAAAGTCAAATAAAATAGTCTTCTTCAAAAAAGATCTACCTATATATGATATGACTAGGAATGCGGTACAAGAGATTCCCCGAAGCTCGTAGAAAAATAGTATAAATAAGTAAATAAAAGGTTTTTCAGAATTTCAGTTTTTTTTGATGATACATAATCGACAACAATAATTTGTTTCTTTTTACGAACTTGATGTCGATAAATCGGCGAGTCTAGAAATTCATTTCGGCCAATTGAACCTTCTCGAACTGTTTCTTTTTAAGAACCAAAAAGATTTGTGCCAAAATAACAGATGCCAAGAAGAATAAAAGACCTTGGACACGTAATGGATCTTGAAGTACTATTTCTGCATCTCCCTGACCAAATCCACCCACATTAGGATTACTCGTTAATGGTTGATCAAATCTGATGGATTCACCTTCTGAAACAAGAAGTTCTGGTCCAGGAGGGATAATATCAACCACTTGACCTCCATCCGACGGATCTGTTATGGTTATTTCGTACCCCCCCTTTTCTTTTCGTATGATTTTACTTACTATACCCGCTCCTGTAGCATTATAAACTGTATTGTTACTCTTGCTTCCGTCGGGATAAATCTGACCCCTTCCCCTATTTCCCCCTACATACATAGGATATTTTAAGAAGTGAACATCCTTCTTAGTAGCGGGGTCGGGGGAAAGAATAGGAAAGGTTATTTCGCTATATTTCTGACCAGGGATAGGCCCTATCACAAGAATATTTTTTTGATTAGGGCGGTAGCTCTGAAAAGAAAAATTGCCTATCTTTTCTTTCATCTTGGGAGAAATACGATCGGAAGGAGCTAATTCAAACCCCTCCGGTAAAATAAGAACAGCCCCTACATTCAAACCCCCTTTCTTACCATTAGCAAGAACTTGTTTCACTTGCTTATCATAAGGAATTCGAACAACTGCTTCAAATACAGTATCAGGAAGTACCGCTTGTGGAACCTCAATATCCACGGGCTTATTAGCTAAATGGCAATTGGCACATACAATACGCCCAGTCGCTTCTCGTGGATTTTCATAACCCTGCTGCGCAAAAATGGGATATGCACTTGAAATGCATGTTCGATTCATGATATATATCATGAGTGATACGGAAATAGATCGAGTAATCTGTTCCTTTATCCGAGAAAAAGTATTTCTAGTTTGCATGGTTTAATCATTGATCCGAAAATTTTTACAATAAATTGGATAGGTCGCTCGTATAGTTCCCTATCCACGATTCTGCTATTTACTGGAATCATTTTACTGGAATGCTATAGGATGAAAATCCCCCGTGTAGAAAGTTTTTAATGCTTATGTAGAACTACACATTAAGAAACATTCTAATTTGATTAGATTAATATCGGTGGATCATTTATTAATCATTCATTGAATGATAAATAACTACAAGTGACGGAGATACACGATTTAAATAACGGAAAATCCAATATTTTAAAATAGTATCGAGAATAACTGGAAAAGTGGAAACAAGACCAGATATGATTTGATCATTATGAACAAATCCAAAATCCTTGTAGACAGAACTAATCATTAGTTCCCAACCGTGGGGTGAATGAAATCCGATACATAAATCCGTTAATAAAAGAATCGAAAAAGCTTTTACTGTATCGCTTACGTTATATAAGAATTCCTGAGCCCAAAAGTTAAGAATAACAAGTTCTTCATTACCTAAAATAGAATAACCGCTTAGAATAGCAAAACATATTATATTTGTCGAGAAGTGCAAAATCATATGGATACGATCCTCATTGTGTATCTTGATTAATTGGATCGTTTCCTTGTGGATTCCTATAGGAAGCTTTTGTAGATGTATTTCCGAGTATTCCTTGATCAGTTCGTCCAAGAAGAGGATTTCCTCTAATTCTATGAACTTTTCTAAAATACTTTTTTCTTGAATATCATTCAAAAAGATTTCGGATTGATCAGTATTCGACCTATTAGTAACCCAAGATTCCATACTTTTAGTAAATGATGAGAGAGAAATCCAACAGGACAAAAACACTATAGATGCAAGATACAAAAGAGGAATGAATGCTTTCTTTTTTGCCATTTTTCGTCTGTGAATTATTAATTAACCCACTTCATTCGTCGACTCTATGGGATCGAATATTTCTTTTACCCATGAGTTCTATACAAGGTATCAAACCTATGAATCTATTTTATTTGTGATTTTGTGTGAATCTAGAACGAATACAAAAATAGACTACGACTCCGCTTCGAATTCGAATCAAGAAATAATAAAAAATATTGTTTCCAGATCTCTCAATTCATCAAATTTCTTAAAGTGTCTCCTTTCGGTCATTCATCGAAAGGAGACACTTTAAGAAATGAATATTATTCATATTTTGAGACGAAAGAATTCCTTTTCTATAAAAATATAGAATATTTTGAAAAAATTCCAACGATTACCCATATCCAAGAATAGAATAATTGAGAGAAAGATATTGTGATGATAAAAAAAATGAGTGGTAAAACAAGACAAAAATGGACCAGTTATCATTATTAAGAAAACCCTTTATTGGTTAGTAGTAATGGAACACAAAAGAAAGGATAAATTAAAGGGTTGATTGACAGAAATAATTTACACGATAGGATTTATCTGCATCTAAAGTATCAATTCCAACAAATATTGAAAAAAAAAGATGAATTTATTTTTTTCGAAATCATTTGATGTATCCGATGAATTGAATCTAGTAGTTCAATTTGTTACTTGTTTTAATTGAGTTGCATGGATTTGGATACGCATAAAAAACCACAAAGGAGGAGTTTTTGTTTTAGGGTTGTTCCATATATATCGGCTTTGGCTCGACTGAACGTTTTGACGAAACTTCAGTTAAATTATGTTATATAAAAAACAGGAATTTTTTCCCTCCTGCTGAGAAAGCATTTATTCTTCAGCCCATTTCCTTTTCTCAAAAGACTTCAATTGGTACGCGCAAAAAATAGGCCAATTCGGCGGCTTTTTGTTCAATTTCTCGTGAAGTCAAATTCTCATCAGTACGGGTCAACGGAATAGCCCCCCGGCCTCTGATGTCCATATAAAGGATACGACGAGCATAAATACCCTCTTTAACTTCTATTCTAATGGACTGAATATCTTTTATACGGAATCGGAGGAATATGCGACGATTTTTTCCAGGAAATCCCCAACGAAAAATACACACTATTCCCTCCTTTCTATCGAATCGATCATAACCACTACCTACATTCCAGGAAATTGTGCACCACAAATAGGAACTAATAAAGAAAGCAGCGATCCCGTAGAAAGACATCACGAGCCCTTGTGGAAAAAAAACAATTTGCTGAGCCGGAACAAAAGATATCAAATTTCTACCAAGATAACTGGAAGTTCCAACCAATAAGAATCCTAATGAACCTAAAAAAACGATAAGGGCCCAGCAAAAATTACTTAGTTTTCGAGACCCCGTTATAAGTTCTATCCATATATGTTCTGATCGCCAACTCATACTTCATCCGATTTAATTTTATTGGAATTGAGAGACTACCCCAAATTATTTTGACTTTACTTTTTTTTGTTTCCGAAGAAACTCTCATCAAACTAGCACTAGTTTGATGTGAACTAGTGCTAGTTGATGTGAACCCTTCGGAGTAATTTATCAAATTGGTTAGATCTAAACTAATAACATACCCTTACTTAAATCCCAAATATACATATTACAGATGGATCCACCAACTTTAGGTATCCAACGATCCTTCTCTATTTGAAACTAGCTGGGTTTTATTTACCCATAGATCATTTTCTGCAGGCATAATAGCTTTTTCCTTTAGAAATCACATGTCATACCATATTTCCATTTCCCGAAAGAAATAAATATCTGTGTTATGCTAGCAAGTAGAAGTTCAAAAAAAAATGGATGAGATTGGGTCCCCTCAGATCTAAACAATCTTGTTTTTTTGAACATAAAGAAATAAAGAAGCCATTGCAATTGCCGGAAATACTAGGCCTACTAAAGGCACAAAAATAGAGGGAAAAGTGAAAGTTGTCATAAAATGGGGTACCTCAATTTACTATTTGCACCTGTTATTATTTTTTTATATCATATTTTACAATAATTATAATTCAAAATTGTAATTATTATGAATTGGTCTTTATTATTTAATTCAATTTATTAATAAATTGAATTTGAAAATTATTATAGAAGTAATAAATATCTATATATCTAAGTGAGTATATAGACTAAGTCCAAGGAATGTAGAACTAAATAAATGGACTTATTCGTCTTTCTACACGAAAGATACCTATGATAATCAACTTTATAATATTAAATATATTTTTTTTCTTAATTTCTTTGTGTTTTGTTCTTGTCTTCTAATTTGAAAAGGTTTCTTACAAATTATCGAAATATTTGTTAGAATGCGACACAACCAGGATTTTTAGTGAAAATGAGATTTTGGGCGATGCAGAAAGATAAAAAACTATATATCTATCTTTTCTATATTTGATTATCTACGTAAGGCGAAATTCGTTTTATTTGCCTAATGTCACGAAAGGAAGAACTCACGCTTTTATCTTCTTGATAAAGACTTC